CATAAGGTTCTTCTAAGTGCTGGGGCATTCAATAAAATAAATACCAAATTCGATGGAAAATTGACTTTTATATATCAATATCATAAAAACTGAAAAAAGAAAGAATTTCTTTTCAATAAACCTGTGTTCCCCCGATTGTTTCACAGAGACAATCGTTAGACATAGACAGTAAGGATTAGATCAAATGGGAAATAAAAGTATGTGATAGATAATGATGTATCTTGATTCTATATTTTTATGTCTTTTTTTTTTACTTAATGAAATGAAGCACAAGAAAGAACAGGCCTTATTATTCCTACATCTTAGGAAAATTTCCTTGATACTTCAAAATGGGTCACTGCGTATTTTACTTGTGCTTAACCCTTTCCGATTCTACTAAAAAAACCCGTCCTATAAGAACTTTTTAGAGGCGTCCTATAAGAACTTTTTAGAGGCGGATTTTTTGACCCCTTTCATCGGGGTCAGAATCCTTTTTTGACTATGCGCTAGTGATTCCACTATTATTAGTGAACAATAATGGAATAATTCCTTAATAGAAATAGGGGACATAATTTACATGGATATAGTAAGTCTTGCTTGGGCTGCTTTAATGGTAGTTTTTACATTTTCCCTTTCACTCGTAGTATGGGGAAGAAGTGGACTCTAGAGGTATTACTAATTTTGAGTTGAAGAATCATTGTTTTTTTTATAGATGGTTTTTTTTTATTTGGTTTTTAGATGGTTTTTTTTTATTTGGTTTTTATTTGTTTCCCTCTTGACTCATCAAAGAGAAAAAAAGTTCTGCTATGTTTATGTTATTAATTGGATCCACATCCTCTATGGGAAACAACATATACATAGGAATTGTCCAAGGAAAGACTATACATAATAAGATCTTACCTTAGGCAAGTCGCATATTATGTACTTAACTTACCAATTGTTTTCTTATTTTCGAAATTTTATCTATATTATATGCTTTTCTATAGGCTTTATTGACTCATTTTATGAGTCATTTCATATCATGCCGAAAGAAAGAGTGAAAAATGATGGGTTTTACTCTTTCGGGATCCGAAGAAATTGCCAGAGAACCCGATGTTAACTGCTCAATCAATTACTTCTTCGGTATGCCCATACTTTTTTTTAAAAAAAAGAATCCGAGATCTAGCAATGAGAACCGTACTATTATTAATTGTTTTTCAGTTATTTCAGATTGATTGGAATCAAGACAAATTAAATAGATGAAGTAAAGAAATCGGAACCGTACTATTATTAATTGTTTTTCAGTTATTTCAGATTGATTGGAATCAAGACAAATTAAATAGATGAAGTAAAGAAATCGAATTGGGATACTATGTACATTACATATATCACGAAGATATAGATTGTAGATTAATCTACATTAAGCCTGTATTTTTATACAGTACAACTTGTTAGATTACAATAACAAAAATAGCGAGTATGGTAGAAAGAAATATAGGAATCTTTCTACCATACTATCGGATCTCATAGAATACTATACCGCTGATTCTAGTCCGCGCATTTCGTCATTTAATTTAAGTTAAGACGTGAGACTCAAATCCTTTTGATTTCTTCTATTTCGTCAATCATTGACTAAGCAAATAAGTCAAGTTTGATTCAAATCAATCACTTTGACTGACTGTTTTTACGTATATTATAAGTAAAAAAGCAGTAGGAACTAGAATGAAGAGTGCAGTAGCAATAAATGCGAGAATATTTACTTCCATAATCTCATTGTTTTTTTATTTGGCAATAACTCGGGATTTAATCCCATAGAGATGATAAATCTTTCGCCTGCAAATTCAATGGGATGAATTACACCTCAATGATATTGAATCAGATCAATATCATGAATAACAATATCGGAGCTATCAAATCAATTTATCGTCGAGAATTGAATAGTATAACATAGGAAGATCTTTTATCCATAGCTCGTCAAAAATTGGATTCCTGATCCAACCCTTTTACTTTTCTTTTTTATTTGAATTTATCCTTCTTTTCCATTCTTGTTTTTTTTCTATAACCTACCGCCCTCCTTCTACAATCATCTGATGATGTATGATTTGAACACTCTTAAGTTTCCATTGGTTACAAAAACAAACAATAGAAGCGAAATAGAAAAGAAGGAAAGGAGTTAAGTACTTTTTTTTTAACTATAGAATTTATTTTCTTGGAAAACAAATAAGTGTGATAAAAAGAAGTCCCAGTATAAAAACAATCTAATATTCCATCAAATTAACTATTTGTTTTAGAGTTTGTTCTTTTTTCGCCAGCACCCTTACCTTACTGAAAATTTGGATTAAAAACGAAACGGGACGCATATATTAAAATAAAAGTTCAAAGTATTCTATCAAAGCAATTATGTGAAATTCATTTTGTATCTCTATTACACGGATCAGGAGCAAGTGAGCAAGCGAGACCGAGTACGGTATCGATATCTCTTGGAATCCTAAACTAAGTCGCATATATCAAAAGTTCAGTGTTCAATTTGAATGAGATAGAT